CACATCCACCCAGTTTGTCAACTTTTTTGGAAATGGTACAAAGAAAAATAGACGAACTCACGCTCGAAAAACCATCCTATGATGAACTGTATAATCATTGGGTTTATACAAAGAACAAAAAAAAGAACAAGATAAAAAACGAATTACTTAATAGAATTAAGGCTCTAGACATGGGATTTCTTTCTCGGGATATACTTGAAAAAAGAACTAGATTGGTTAAGCAAAAAAAAGACCGGCCTAATCAAAAATTATACTTGTCTCAAGAGTATGATCCTTTTTTGAACGGACCATATCGTGGAACACCCCAACAGTGGTTTTCACCTTCAATCCGAAATAAAACAAATTTTAGAAAGACAGTTAAAATAAATAAGATTCATGGTATCTTTCTTTCTGGTACTGATTACCAAGACTTTAAACAGAAAGAATTTGAACAGAAAATAGATACAAAACCATTTTCACCAGAAATTAATATTTTTTTAAGTTTCATCAGAAAATTTGCTAGAAAAACAGCATTGAGTCTCAATTTGAAGGACTTTTCTTTATTTTCAGAAAAAGAACATGATAAAAAAAGAAAAAAAAAATCTATTGGAATCAAAGAAATTTCTAAAAAAGTCCCTCGATGGTTATACAAATTAATTAGCCAAATGGAAGGAGAATTTCTCGACTACGTATATGGGAGGGTGCCGATAGAACCCCATATTTTATCAAGAGGAATGAAAGAAATAGTGCTATCTAAAGAGCCGAAAGTTTTGCTTGATCCCAATGCGCGCCAAGACTACGAGATTTATCTAGATATCTTGAATGAGCCGGATTTTGATCGAGAACTAATCATGAGTTCTGTACGCGCTCAAAGGCGGAAAGTTGTTATTTTGAAACTGCTTCACCCAAGGCCGCAGTCCCCGCTTTTTTGGGGCAGAATCAAAAGTTTACTCGGTTATTTTTTGGCTCATCCAATAAAATTTATTTCTAGAAATTGGATGGGTAAAAGAACAAAATCCAAAATTTTAAATTCTACAAAAAAGCAGACAAAAACAAAAGAGGAAAAAGCGAAGAGCAAACACCAGAAAAAAAAAGAGGAAAAACAAATGCGGATACTACTGGAGGAGATATGGGAAAACGTGCCATATGGACCGGGAATACGAAGTTCCTTATTACTAATGCAATCGCTTCTTAGAAAAAATATTAGTCTCCCTTTACTCATAATAGCTAAAAATATTGGCCGTTTCTTATTTTTGCAAGCTCCTGAGTGGAAGGAGGATTTTCAGGAATTGAAGAGAGAAAAACACTTTCCATGCACCCATCTTGGTGTTGGACTAAACGATACAGAGACTTTTATCCATTTGATGGCAGAAGGTTTTGACATAAAAATCCTATATCCTTTCCGCTTGAAACCTTGGCGCAGATCTAAGCGAAAAGCCCTTCGGGAAAATCGAATCAAAAAGAAAAAAAAGCGAAGTGTAAAAAGGGAAGTGGAAGATGATTTTGGTTTTTTAAACGTTTTTGGAATGGAAACTGAACATCCTTTCGGTTCTCCCCGAGAAAGATCTTCTTTGATGACTTCCTTTTTTAAACCCCTTTGTAAGAAACTAGAAAAAAAAATGAAAAAGAAGGCTTTTAAAGATATTGGAGTTTTCAAAAAAGTAATAGAAGAATTCTCAAAGAGAAATCCAGTTGCATTACTTAGATCGAAAAAAATATATGAATCAAATGAAACTCAAAAAGATTCTATAATCAACAATCAGATAATTGAAGAATCATTTACTCAAATTCGATCTATAGATCGGGCAAATTCTTTACAGACAGAACAAAAAATAAAGAATCTAACTGAAAAAGAAAAGAATCTAACTGAACAAGAAAAGAATCTAACTGAACAAGAAATCAAGAATCTAACTGATAGAACAAGCACAACCAGAAATAAAATACAAAGACTTACAAAAGATAAAAAAAAAGAAACTTCTGGAATAAATAGTAGTACAAATTCTAATGTAGAATCACAACCACTAAAAAGGATTTGGCAAATGTTAAAACGAAGAAATGCTCGATTAATCAGCAAATTACATTATTTAAAATTACATTATTCTATCAAAATTTTTATTGAAAAAATATACATAAATATCTTTCTACGTATTATTAATATTGCCAGAATCAATACACAACTTTTACCAGAAAAAATTATTGAGAAATACATTTCTAATAATAAAAGAAATCAAAAAACAATGAACTTTTTTTCGGTTTCGACTATCAAAAAGGCACGTTCTAATTATACTATTAGAACTACTAAGAAGAATTCACATATCTTTTATGACTTATCTTTCTTGTCGCAAAGATATGTATTTTTTAAATTATCACAACCCCAAGTTATTAACTTGTCTAAGTTAAGATCTGCTCTTCAATATCATGGAACATCTTTTTTTCTTAAGACTGCAATAAAGGATTCTTTTGGAATACAAGGAATATTTCATTCCGAATTAAGCCATAAGAAACCTCGAAGTTATGATCAATGGAAAAACTGGTTAAGAGGTCATCCTCAACACAACTTATCTCCGATTAGATGGTCTAGATTAATACCACAAAAATGGCGAAATAGAGTCAATCAACGTTGTACGGCTGAAAATAAAGATTTAAAAAAATGGAGTTCAGATGAAAAGGAAAAAGACCTATTATTTCATTACACAAATCCAAATTTGTGTAAAGTAGATTCAGTACCAAATCAACAAGAGAATTTTCAAAAATACTATAGATATGGTCTTTTATCATATAAATCTATTAATTATGAAACTAAGAAAGACTCATCTATTTATGGATCACCATTACAAGTAAATAAGAAGAAAAAGATTTCTTATAATTACACTATACACAAATTATTTAATTTTAATGAGGATATTGATCTCAATAATTTTCTAAGAAGGGCTAATATTATTGATAGGGACAAAAAGCCAGATCGAAAATATTTTGATTGGAAAATGCAAAATTTTGCTCTAAGCCAATTTGATATTGATAATGATAATAAAGCTTTTCATTATATTCAAATTCGTCAAGATCCAGAGACCAATCCACCCAATTCCAAAGAAACCTTTTTTGATTGGATAAAAATAGATAAAGAAAGACTAAGTAACCCCGTAACAAATTGGGACTGTGAACCTTGGTTCTTCCCAGAGCATGTGCTACTTTATACTGCATATAAAGTGAAACCATGGATTATACCAAGTCCACTTTTTATTGGAAATTTGTCTTTCCATGTTAGTTTTAGTCAAACTAATAAAAAGAGTCAAACTCAAAAAAATTGGGATTTTTTACCCATTGAAAAAAGACTTCTTGGATCAAGGACTGGAACAGAAATTATAGAAACACCTTCTGAGGACGTGTACATGAAAATAGGTGGCGAAGCGTTTAGAGAAAGAATAAGAACTCCCGATTTTGTTCAGTATTGGCTTTTTCAATTGAAATGGCACGATGAATTTATGAAGGAAACAACAGAAGGACTAGCGCAACCACTTTCAGCCCAGCTAGAGTGGAATCTAAATCACAAAAAAGTGACCAACTGGGTGATAACCTATCTGAGACATGACCTATTGGGTATAAATCAACATCTCATTAGCTATGAAACTACAATAGAGATGGATGAACTGGGGCAACTTGAGGTAGTGATTCTCGAATCGAATCGTATGTATCTAGGAACTTCTAGCCAAATTATTATGTATCAGACCATACGCATTTCATTGGTTGATCAAAGTAAACAAGAAATTAATCAAAAATACCGAAACCAAAGATATCTTAGCCATCAAAGAAGAACAGGAAATAGAAAGAAAAATCATTATGATTTTCTTGTTCCCGAAACTATTTTATCATCTAGACGTCGTAGAGAGTTGAGAATTCTACTTTCTTTCAATTTAAAGAATAGGAATGGTGTGAATAAAAATCCAATACTTTGCAACGAGCCTAAGATAAGAAACTGGGGTCTATTTTTGAATAAAAGTAAACATCTTGGTAGAAATCAAAAAAAATTAATGAAATTCTTAATGAAATTCAAGTTCTTTCTTTGGCCTAATTATCGATTCGAAGATTTAGCTTGTATGAATCGTTATTGGTTTGATACCAATAATGGGAGTCGTTTCAGCATGTTAAGGATATATATGTATCCACGATTCAAAATTCGTTGATGGTACATTCTTTCTTTATATTCCCTTGTATCAAGTTTTCAAAGGGCTCATTCAAGACTTACTCGAACAATACCCTATAATTCTATATATAGGGTATTATGAAAATAAACAAAACAGAGTAACATATGCCTTGTCTTACATCCCAGTTTCATATAAAATGCTACGATACTAAGTCAATGACGTATGAATTAGATCTACAAATGCATCAAGGAAATCTTCGTAATTTTAGGTTTCGGTTATTGACTTTTGTGAGTGTAAAAACCCTCTTTTTGTATCCCTATCCGAATCAAATTCAAAATTGGATTGATTCCTATATTTAATTAATTGATAAAATAAGGAATCCATAAAGAAATTATGGATTCTTGTGTATACTACATTAAAATAGCTGGTATTATTATTACTGATCAATAAAATTCATATCTGTTCTGTAAAAGGGGGAGGGGGAAATTCTTTTATGCTAAAAGATGCATTCGTTTCAATTATTTTGCAAGAGGAAAACAAAGAAAACAGAGGGTCCGCTGAATTTCAAGTAGTTAATTTCACCAATAAGATACGGAAACTTACTTTACATTTGAAATTGCACAAAAAGGACTATTTGTCTCAGAGAGGCCTGCTAAAAATTCTGGGAAAACGTCAACGGCTGCTGGCTTATTTGTCAAACAAAAACAGAATACGTTATAAAGAATTAATTGGTCAGTTGAATATTCGAGAAACAAAAGCTGGTTAATTTGAAGAGTTGGTTTGAATTATTCGCTTCAATTGTAATGAACTTCTTTTCGCTTTCAGCAATTCATGGAAGAATGAATCGGGAAAAAACCTATGACTACGCCAGTTACAAGAAAAGACCTCATGATAGTCAATATGGGTCCTCACCACCCATCCATGCATGGTGTTCTTCGACTGATTGTTACTCTAGATGGAGAAGATGTTATTGACTGTGAACCAGTATTGGGTTATTTACATAGAGGTATGGAAAAAATTGCGGAAAACCGAACAATTATACAATATTTGCCTTATGTAACACGTTGGGATTATTTAGCTACTATGTTCACAGAAGCAATAACTGTAAATGCACCAGAGCAGTTAGGCAATATTCAAGTACCTAAAAGGGCCAGCTATATCAGAGTCATTATGCTGGAGTTGAGTCGTATAGCTTCGCATTTGTTATGGCTTGGCCCTTTTATGGCAGATATTGGGGCACAGACCCCTTTCTTCTATATTTTTCGAGAAAGAGAATTGATATATGACCTATTCGAAGCTGCCACCGGTATGCGAATGATGCATAATTTTTTTCGTATCGGAGGGGTAGCTGCTGATTTACCTCATGGATGGATAGATAAATGTTTGGATTTTTGCGATTATTTTTTAACAGAGGTTGCTGAATATCAAAATCTTATTACACGCAATCCTATTTTTTTAAAACGAGTTGAAGGAGTAGGCATTATTGGCGGCAAGGAGGCAATAAATTGGGGTTTATCGGGACCAATGCTACGAGCTTCCGGAATACAATGGGATCTTCGTAAAGTTGATCAGTATGAGTGTTACGACGAATTCGATTGGGAAGTCCAATGGCAAAAAGAGGGGGACTCATTAGCTCGTTATTTAGTACGAATCAATGAAATGGCAGAATCCATAAAAATTATTCAACAGGCTCTAGAAGGAATTCCGGGGGGGCCCTATGAGAATTTAGAAATCCGACGCTTTGATAGACTAAGAGATCCGAAATGGAATGATTTTGACTATCGATTTATTAGTAAAAAACCTTCTCCGACTTTTGAATTGTCGAAGCAAGAACTTTATGTGAGAGTTGAAGCCCCAAAAGGAGAATTGGGAATTTTTCTGATAGGAGATAAGAGTGTTTTTCCTTGGAGATGGAAAATCCGACCACCGGGTTTTATCAATTTGCAAATTCTTCCTCAGCTAGTTAAAAGAATGAAATTGGCTGATATTATGACGATATTAGGTAGCATAGATATCATTATGGGAGAAGTTGATCGTTAAAATGATAATTGATACAACAGAAGTACAAGCTATCAATTCTTTTTCGAGATTGGAATCTTTAAAAGAAGTCGATGGGATCATATGGATGCTTGTTCCTATTTTCAGTCTTGTATTAGGAATCACAATAGGTGTACTAGTAATTGTTTGGTTAGAAAGAGAAATATCTGCAGGGATACAACAACGTATTGGACCTGAATACGCCGGTCCTTTGGGAATTCTTCAAGCTCTAGCAGATGGTACAAAATTACTTTTCAAAGAGAATCTTCTGCCATCTCGAGGAGATATTCGTTTATTCAGTATCGGACCATCCATCGCAGTCGTATCGATTCTACTAAGTTATTTAGTAATTCCTTTTGGCTATCATCTTGTTCTAGCTGATCTCAGTATCGGTGTTTTTTTATGGATTGCGATTTCAAGTATTGCTCCCATTGGACTTCTTATGTCAGGATATGGATCAAATAATAAATATTCCTTTTTAGGCGGTTTACGAGCTGCTGCTCAATCAATTAGTTATGAAATCCCATTAACTCTATGTGTGTTATCAATATCTCTACGTGTGATTCGTTGAGACATAAAATTGACCCTACTTCTTTTCTTTCTAGGAAGGGCCTTTGATGAGTTGAATATATATTTTTCTTTTTGATTCATCATTCGGGTTGATGAACTAAACCAGATAGTTATATGAGTGAAAGAAACAGCTTCTAAATTTGCAGTAAAAAGATTGAATCTCATTTTCTATGTACAAGAGTGAAGTGAAAGTAAACATAACCATTAGAAACTGTTTACCCCAAGATTGGTTAATTAGTGATCATGGCTTGAAGCGGGTGCAAAAGATCAACTATATGGGGTTTTTACTATCTATTACCATACATGTATTACCCTAACGGCGGATTCGCAAAAGAGGTGGATAGTTAGGAACACCAAGGTACACAAAGGATTCGTAATAGAGATTATGTAAGTTATTCAACAGGATTTTTCTGTGCATAAAAGGAATTCTAATTGGAACTTTAAGTTGGTAGAAATGATGAAGAAGTACTCCCCCCGATTCCGATCCAGAGTATCCTCCTATCCACCGATTAAGTAAATAACTATCAAGAACGAAGTAATCCTTTACTTTGTTTAAGTTTAAAGTCCCTTTTTCTGAGAAAGGAGAATAGGAACGAAAAAAAGAAACTCGAAAAAATAGAATTGCACTAGAAAGAAAGAGATCTTTTTTATTCTTTCCTCTATTTAGAGAAATAGAATTCTTGTCATGATTCATGAACTAATGTAATACCTAATTGTTTTTCGTAATCGATAAAGGCTAGGTTGAAATATCTATTGATATTGCTACAAGAAA